CGAAGAAAAACGAATACAAATTCATATTCAGATACATAAGAATTATACAGGATCCGGAATAGTCTTTTATTTTCTTTTGAAAAAACGGAAATAGATTTAGTCGGAGTAATAAAATTATTCCAATTATGAAATTCATGGAGAAAGAATCGCAAAAAATGCAAAGAGGGAACATCTTGGATCCAGCATTGAAGGATTTTCACTAAGATTTCTAGATGAATAGGATAGGGTATTAGTATATCTAAGACATAATTTAAATGCGACAATTTGTCCTCTAGAAAGGGAAATATTGAATGAATAGATCGTAAATTCTGAGATTTGGGTATTTCTTCGGAGGAAGGTACTAATCGAAGCGAGAATGGAATTTCCACAATGACTGCAAAACCTTCTGATACCATTTGAGAATAAAAATTGGAATAAAAAGAATTGTTATGCCCAACGAATCGATTTTGGTTAAAGTCATTCATTGAATAAATCAATGAATTCTGTTGATACATTCGAGTAATTAAACGTTTCACAAGTACGGAACTGGATTTATTGTCATAACCTAAACCCACAATTTCCATGGGTTCGTAAAAAATCGAACTATTTAACCCATGATCATGAGCAAGTGTGTAAATATACTCTTGAAATATAAGTGGATATAGGAAGTTTTGTTGCCGAGATCCATCTTTTTCTAAATATCCTTGTAATTCTTCCATTTCAATTTCTCTATTTAAAACGGAGACAGGGGGGCGTGTCTTGGGTTATCAAATGATACATAGTGCAATATAATATGGTCAGAACAGGGTATAGATTATGTATATACTATAATAGATAGTATACTATCTACTCAGTATAAATCAAAAGATATACCCCGAGACGGGGAGTCCAATCAACAGATCTCTTTCCTATCTTTTTATCTCCAATTGGAATTGGTTTATGTTTATTATAATAAACAGAGGGTCCAAGATCCTTTATTTTTGCAACCCGGTCGCTCTTTTGATTTTGGAATAAATTAGATTCTCTTTATCAGTATACTCTTTCTTCTACACATCTGTCTCCAATTCATAATGGAGAATAGTTAGGATTAAAAAAAAAAAAGAATCAATGGTCCACTCATAGGAGAACCCTTTCCCGCATCAGGCACTAATCTATTTTAACGTCTAATTAGATTGGGTAATCATTCAAATTAAGAACATAAGCTCGTTGCTTTTTGTTTTACCAGAATTGGAGCCATAGGACTCTATCCATTTATTCATTAGACCAAATTGTAAATGTGAATTTCTTTTGTCCCTTTAAAAAAATCAACACAATATTTTGATTTTGTAACGATCTAGTAAGGATAAATTCAAAGTTCTATTTGAATAAAAAAAAAATAGATTAATAAATCAATTTATATCTTATTACGACATGCTGTTTTTTCCTTCATTACCTTTCAGGATCAGTCGTGGTCTTATAGACTCTACCAATAGTCTGGACGAATTCGTTGCTTCATCCAAATGTGTAAAAGATCATAGTCGCACTTAAAAGCCGAGTACTCTACCATTGAGTTAGCAACCCGGAAAATAAAAAATATATAAAAATATATAAATATATATATAATATATATATATATATTAGTGTTAGTGTAGATACGATCGAAATGCAAAAATTTAATTGGATTGTACTGCGGAGAACTCCGTCAAAATCAAAACATTGAACTAGCAACAAATCGAAATGTAAAAGAAAGATTTGTTGATCAATTTGTAATTGTAATAAACATAAAAATATAAAAATGAGCGGATCGGATTAAAAAACAATAGATTCCCAATCCGATATAGATTTTCAAATTGACACCCATTTTTCTCTTGATCCGTTGTGTATGTTTTTTTGTTGTTAAGAAAATATGTCTTGTATTACAATAAATCCAGCAAAACCCTCCCTCATTTGATTTAAGTGAAGGAAAGAACCAATATGGGGTAGGGATAAACGGATTTCTTTATCTACGATCGAATTATATTGGTTCAATACAACATTGTCAATATGAATGGAATATTGAGAAAATCCATTATTTTTTTTTTTCTAAAAAAAAAGCCTTGCGTTGGATTAGCATAAGAGAAATAAGAAGAGAAATAAGAAATTTGAATGGAAAAATAAGGAAGGGATAGAGAAAAAATCTCGAGCTCATTCAATCAATAGAGATATCATAAGAAAAATGTATCCCGCCTTTGTCGGTAAATTCCGGGGAAATAATTACACAAAGATAGAGGCTAGTTACCCTCTATCTTTTTTTTTACTTTATTTTTATTGAAATTTGAAAATTTGTAATGAAAATTCATAATTAACTCGAAGTTCCTTCTTTAAAGAATTCTGCCTTCCTTAAAATATCATGAACAGTTACTGTAGGTTGAGCGCCCTTTTCAAGGAAATATAGAATAACAGGAACGTTTAAATAAGTTTGATTCTTTATCGGATCGTAAAAACCCACTTTTCGAAGATCTCTTCCGTCTCTTCGGGATCGAACATCAATTGCAACGATTCGATAGATGGCTCATCGGGATAGATGTAGATAAACAATTCACCCCCCCTAGAAACGTATAGGAGGTTTTCTCCTCATACGGCTCGAGAAAAATGATTCTAATTTCTCTATATTTAAGTATATAATTGGCCCATGGATCTATAAAATCATAAATTAAAATATGATTTAAGTGGTTTTCTTATTCCTTACAGAAAAAGTAAATCTCAGTCGTACTCATAACTCAAGTTGAGTAATTCTGAAAGAGTTCGAGGGGAACTCCTTAGACATTTATTGAGCTGTCTCTAACCTCCTTTGTTTATCTCGTCTCGAATCTTTTTTGATTCTTCATTCTGATTCTGATACAATTGTTGAGACAATTGAAAATAGTGTTTCCTTGTTCCGGAATCCTTTATCTTTGCTTTGTGAAATCATTGGGTTTAGACATGACTTCGGTGATCCTTATTCCTTTCAAAACGGCAGCAACATACCTTTTGCGTTTTTTACTTGTTTTAATTTTACCCTTTCGATTTCTATATTGAGGATATACTTACAAAGTTGGTCCAACTTATTAATTGTCACTAACCCTAGATTCTTCTCCCCGATAAATGAATCAATACTTTTACTTTTTCTGCTCGAGCTTCATCATGTACTATTTAAATTAGTACCTAACACAAATTAGGTTCCTAGTGGAATAGAACAAACTATGTCGAGCTGAGGGCATCTTCATTCTTATAGAAAATGGTGGATGTCAGAATCCACAGCCGATCATGTCCTTCAAGTCGCACGTTGCTTTCTACCACATCGTTTCAAACGAAGTTTTACCATAACATTTCTCTAATTTCATTTCGAACCAATATAATATGAAATTGATTCAATATAGAATGATGAATAGTCATTGGGTCGAACAGTATATACCGGTACATAATACTATACTATACTATACTATAATAGTATTATTACTATTACTATTACTATTACTATATAGTAATAGTATAGATATAGTAATAGTATAGTCCATATTTTCTATCTATCTATGGATAGATAAGTATTTTCTGGAGAGGGCTCAAAAACAATTTTTGAACCCCATATCATATAAATTAATAAAAAAAAAAAAGACGAATAAACGAGTTTGCTTAAGACTTATTTATATCTTTAATAGATTGTTCGGGACGACCAATCATGAAATGATGGAGGCCCATCTTTCTCGACCAAATAAGCTATAAACCTCAAAAGAAAAAGAAGGACCTTAAAGGTATTTAAGGTATTCCAAATCCCGGAACAAAATAATTTTAACTAAATAAGCTATTCCAATGACCTGGAAAGGTCGGAAGTTTCTCGACAATATCGATTTATCACACTTCTTTTGAGTACCAAAGATTCATATCATGAAAAATTCCGTAAAAATAGTTTAAAGAATCTCCGACTTCGGGTTATAGCCGGAAAACATATTTTCGTTCATGACTGAATTTGATCTCTAATTCAATCAACAAGTCGACGCACTCACAATGAATAACTCCAAATTTTTAGCAGATATCTCATTCACTAAAGAGGTACAAATTTTCATCATGTTCAATTGAATTATAAATTGTTTAATTTAAAACATAGATAGATTGGGAATAAAGTTTATTGGCTTTCATGGGCATGGAATAGAAAAGGTATCGTGTAAGGTAAGATTAAGGTCGTTATTCTTTCATCTGAAAAGAGAAAATCATACTCCTCTTATTCTTATTTTTTCGTATCTATCATATACAATATTTTTCCCGTAAGTAATCCATAAGTAATTATGGATATTTAAGGAATTTCGGATTCTTTTTCACTTAACCGAATGATTTTTACTAAAATAGGACAATAACAATACATAATATATAGACTTATAGACTTGTTCGTTCATTTATTCATTTATATTTATAAAGATTTTCTTTTTCTTTAACAATTTTATGTTTACTGTCGGATACAATGTGATTCCATTTGTCGTTTCTGATTGAAACGATCTGGGACGGAAGGATTCGAACCTCCGAGTAACGGGACCAAAACCCGTTGCCTTACCGCTTGGCCACGCCCCATTTAGATTTCTATTCGACACTTATAAAGACTATTATTAGTTTTGGTTATTCGTCAATTCCAGCCCAACCTAAATAAGATACATACGGGAAATCTTGTTGCTAGGATTCGACATGACACATGTCGATATAGAATAATCAAAAATTTATTGATCATTACATAAAATGAAATTAAAATATTGTATGAAAGTATAATTCCTTGTATTCTCGTTTAAGAATAGAAAAAGGGGATTTTTTTGACCTGCCCCTTTTTATTTTTACCTTATATTATATAAAGTAACTCAATCAAAATCAAATTATCTAATCTACAAGAACCAAATTTTTGTTATGCTTAATATCTTTAGTTTAATCTGTATCTGTCTTAATTATGCCCTTTATTCAAGTAGTTTTTTCTTCGCCAAATTGCCCGAGGCTTATGCCTTTTTCAATCCAATCGTAGACGTTATGCCCATCATACCTTTATTCTTTTTTCTCTTAGCCTTTGTTTGGCAAGCCGCTGTAAGTTTTCGCTGAAATCTTTAATACTTTCCTAAATTCATGATTTTTTTGATCAAAAAAATTAATAGGATTGGATAGTCTTACATTATGAACCCTCGATTCAAAAAATAGAAATTTTTTATATTGAATAACCATAGTAATTAATTTGAATCCATTTATTTCCTTGTTCTAACTCTGACCTTCCAGTGAACAAAGACTTTATTAGGTCTTCCACAATACCTAATTGTAATTGTGGGGGTAACAAGAAAATTTTTCTAACGAAGGACTCAGAATCTTATTACAAATAAATTAGTGAAAATTTTTTTTTTATTGTGATTGTGAGGTGTCATGTTAAAATAGCATATGTGGTCCAAAAAAATTAGGTAATCCATTCCCATAAAAAAAAATCTTGGAGATTTTGTAATGCTTACTCTCAAACTCTTCGTTTATACAGTAGTGATATTCTTTGTTTCTCTCTTCATTTTCGGATTCTTATCTAATGATCCAGGGCGCAATCCTGGACGTGAGGAATAACCATAAGATCTTTTTTGTTTTTCCTTTCTTTTTTCTTATTTTTTTGATGATAAAATATAAGGGATTGATTGATATTTTTTCGAATTTTAAAGTTTCAAGTGATTAGATAGAGCGGAGAGAGAGGGATTCGAACCCTCGGTACAAATAATTCGTACAACGGATTAGCAATCCGACGCTTTAGTCCACTCAGCCATCTCTCCAAATTCCAATTTGAAAAATTTTTTATGTGATGTGACACGCGAAGTTGAAGTAAAGATTGATCAAAAAAACCCCAGTTTTCTTTCCTTATTAGAAGGATAGAAAAATAACATATAACCAATATAAAAAAAAGAGAATTAATTATATAAATTCTATACTATATTATTTCTATACTATATTATATAAATTCTATAATTATATATATAAATATATATTAAAATATTTAAAGATATTTACAAATTTGATCCGCAATTCAATTTATATAATGATTCGAAAGAGATATCACCAATAGAAAAAATGCCTTATTGATTTTATTTTGTACAAAAGATTTATTCCCCCGGCCCAATTTAAGTACTGGAGTACTGGCCGGGCCATTACTTATTTTTAGTTTCAATGAATCAATCATTCATGGATCAACCAATTCAATTATGATTTGATATCAAATCATAAATACTTGTTATTAAAGAAGCAACAAGGGCAATTTCCATCCCCATTCCTATGATGGAAGTTTCATCATTTCTTATTATTAATAATAAATATTTTATATTTTTATATAATTTTATATATTTATATAATAATAAATATAATAATAAATATTTTATATTTTCTTCTTAATGTTCTTTTTTTTATTCTTTTATAAATAAAAATTTACTTACTGAAAAAAGTGGACTAAAAAAACACATACACATACACATACATATATTAAATAAAAAATAACCTCAACTATATAAATATACATATTTTTCATATTGATTATTTATAATCAATTATAAATAGATCATTTACTTGTACTTGTTCAATTAAAAGAACAAGCTTTATTTGAACACTTGAGATCAATTGACCTAAATTCATAAGATCTGACAGTTTAAAGGAAAGTCGAAAAGAACTGTGTATACAGAATTGATCATTTGGATGATCCGGCTTCAATGACTCCTTCGGACCGGAACTCTCAGTAATGACTTCCCAGCAAACGAAAAGTATAATTATAATTATAACTTTTTATCTTATTTAAATAAGATAAGCTTTTTGCTATTCGCCTATTTTTTTTTATCAAGTTTCCGGGGGGCAAAATACACGTAAACACTAGCATTTTCATGATTCTGATGCTATCTTGATTGTATCTCATCTCTTTGTTCGACAAATGTTCCTCCATTTATATACAATATATAAATTGTAGCGGGTATAGTTTAGTGGTAAAAGTGTGATTCGTTCTATTAACAACTTAAATAGTTAAGGGGTCTTTCGGTTTTTTCATATTCCGAATCAAAACTTTATTTCTTAAAAAGGTTTAATCCTTTACCTCTCAATGGCATATTTGAGGAAGAATATACATTCTCACGATTTGTATCCAAAGGTCAATTATAAATTGAATAAAGATAAAATTGGATTATGGAATCGTGAAGCATAATTTTTTTGCATTGGATCAACTCTTCCAATTGAATGAGTATGAGTCAAGGATACATGGATAAAGATACAAAAGTTTATTTCCAATCGTAACTAGATCTTCAATTTTTGTGTTGTAAAAGGGAGATTGAAGCTTTTAGCTATAAAACGGTGGTTTTGGTTTACTAGAACCATCGGCATATTGTTTCCGCTCGGTGGAAACCAAATTCTTTTCCTCAGGATCCTGTGAGTAGAAATAGGGAACGAAGAAACTAGACAGAGTTGATATAATTCTCCTCCTCTAGAGGGATCATCTAGAAAGCGAGTAGATTTGAATGAATTCAGATAAAAAAGCTGACATAGATGTTATGG